CCGGGACGAGGTGGTACTTGTGATATTTCGGCTTGGGATGCATTTTATTTGGCAGTTTTTTGGATGTTAAATACCATTGGATGGGTTACTTTTTATTGGCATTGGAAGCACATCACATTATGGCAGGGTAACGTTTCACAGTTTAATGAATCTTCCACTTATTTGATGGGATGGTTAAGAGATTATCTATGGTTAAACTCTTCACAACTTATCAACGGATATAACCCTTTTGGTATGAATAGTTTATCAGTTTGGGCGTGGATGTTCTTATTTGGACATCTTGTTTGGGCTACTGGATTTATGTTCTTAATTTCCTGGCGTGGATATTGGCAAGAATTGATTGAAACTTTAGCATGGGCTCATGAACGCACACCTTTGGCTAATTTAATTCGATGGAGAGATAAACCGGTAGCTCTTTCCATTGTGCAAGCAAGATTGGTTGGATTAGCCCATTTTTCTGTAGGTTATATATTCACTTACGCGGCTTTCTTGATTGCCTCTACATCGGGCAAATTTGGTTAATTCTTATGTGTTATATCCTCGATAATATCATTTCTTTCGATGCAGAAGGGGGTCCGCCTTCTTATATTTCTACTATTTCTACATCTAGGATCCGACTTTTATCATTGATACTAATAGGAAGAACCGAACCATTATGGCAAGAAAAGGTTTAATTCAGAGGGAAAAGAAGAGGCAAAAATTGGAACAAAAATATCATTTGATTCGTCGATCCCCCAAAAAAGAAATAGGTAAAGTTCCATTGTTGAGTGAGAAATGGGAAATTCACGGAAAGTTACAATCCCCACCGCGTAATAGTGCACCTACACGTCTTCATCGACGTTGTTTTTCAACCGGAAGACCGAGAGCTAACTATCGAGACTTTGGGTTATCCGGACACATACTTCGTGAAATGGTTCATGCATGTTTGTTGCCTGGAGCAACAAGGTCAAGTTGGTAAGCATTAAAATATCGTTTCATTTTTTATATTCATTTCTATGATCATAGAGGAGCCCCTTTACCATTCTGTATAAATAGGCTATTCTATTTGTACCAATATGGTAGAGGGGTGTACTCAATCCTTCTTTGTCCATTAGTTCCCAGTCCCTCTCTTCGTCGCGGGGTAGAGCAGCTTGGTAGCTCGCAAGGCTCATAACCTTGAGGTCACGGGTTCAAATCCCGTCTCCGCAACATTTTTTTTGACAAAAAATGGAGGTTTGACTCCGGTAACTAGTAATTAATTACTATTTTTTTCTTTTTATTTTGGGGTGGGCAGGAGGAAAAGAAGGGAATAGTATAGAAGTGAAGAGGATAGAACCACTCTACTATCACTGTCAACTATACTTAATTCTTTATCCTATTAAAAAAAAAAATGAACCCATTACCCTGGGCGGATAGCGGGAATCGAACCCGCATCTTCTCCTTGGCAAAGAGAAATTTTACCATTCAACTATATCCGCTTGTTCTTGATACACAATGGATGGGCCATATTTGTGCAGAGTTAGATCAGATACTCCTTTGTCTTTCAGAGTAATTGCAAAATGCTTATTTTCATTTAATAAAATTTATTTTCATTTAATAAAAAATGAATTTAGATTCTTTATAAATTATTAAAAATATTAATAGTAATTAGAATAATATCAAATTTGAATTGTATAAAATTAGATATTATTCTAATAGAAATACTATATATAGTTAACAATAACTATATAGTGAAATTAGAATATATAAATTTAAAATTATAATCATTTAATTTTAATAATAATAAAATTAGTTATTATCAAAAAAATATTATTATCAAAATAGTATTATAAATATTATAGAAAATTTCTACTATTTATAAATATAAATAATAATATATTATAAATATAAATAAATAGTATAATAAAATTATTTAATTAATATATATTTTTTAATTTCATTTTTAAATAGTTAAATATAAGAAGTTTGTTTGACCCCTCCCTTTCATTTTTTTTTCTTTATTTGCATTTTGGGGACTTATATTTCATTTTAATGGGTCTCACAACCTGAAAATGAAAGAATTAGGAGGGGATCATTTCATTTTTGGATCTAAATAGAACAAATAGGTTCAAGAGATGAGAGAATTAAGGATACCCACCAAAAAGACTAATCCAATCCATAATGATGTACCGGAAAATACAACATTTTTGTTATTTGACCAACCATCAGGAGAAGCAAATACAACAGGTACACTAATCAGTAAGATTGCTGAAGTAGCAATTAATGCAAAAACAGCCAATTGGAAAGCAATAGTCATCTTTCTAATCCTCCAATCTATCAACAAAAGAAACTATATACCATTTGATCCCTTTATTGGTATCGGCCAAAATTTCTAATAAAACGTATCATAGAGGGATTTTACCACGAATCTATTAATGCTGTATGACTTATTAGCACCTTTTACCACCTTATTAAATTAAGGCATGAGATCAAGGGAAAGGTATTTTTTTTTTTTACTTCATTAAAAGAGGCCCGCCAGATC